GGTCTCAACAGGAGACTCGATGTTTTACTATCAACCACAAATTTCGTGTTGGCCGTAGTACTCATACTGGAAATTATGATCAAGGATTGCTCTACCAATCGCCATCTATTTCAGAGATACCTTATGAAAATGAAACATTTTTAAAATACAAAATTGCGGTATCTTCCCACAAATTAGTGAATTAGACAGTATGCTCGGGACATTTTGTTCAAAATAGCTAGCGTCACCTCAATTTAAAAAAAATTCATCGTAAATGTAAAATACTTAATTTATACAAATAAAAATCCGGGAGAGATCAAAAAGATGCAGGGTCGTTTGTCTGCTTGGCTAGTGAAGCATAGGCTAGTTCATAGATCTTTGGGCTTCGATTACCAAGGAATAGAAACTTTACAAATAAAGCCCGAGGATTGGCACTCCATTGCTGTCATTTTATATGTATATGGTTACAATTATCTACGCTCTCAGTGTGCGTATGACGTAGCACCGGGCGGACTATTAGCTAGTGTGTATCATCTTACGAGAATACAGTATGGTGTGGATCAACCAGAAGAGGTATGCATAAAAGTATTTGCCCCAAGGAGGAATCCTAGAATTCCATCTGTTTTCTGGATTTGGAAAAGTGCGGATTTTCAAGAACGGGAATCTTATGATATGTTGGGCATCTCTTATGATAATCATCCACGCTTGAAACGAATTTTGATGCCTGAAAGTTGGATAGGATGGCCTTTACGTAAGGATTATATTGCCCCTAATTTTTATGAAATTCAAGATGCTCATTGAATAAACGAATCTTCATTTATATAATTTCAGATATTAATATTAAAGAAATTTTTTTTACATTCTGTTTCTGTTCTAGATCAAACAGAGTTATTGGACTCTCATTCGTATTATGGATGTCCAAAAAAAAGAAAAAAGGGGGCTTCGTTGATATTCCCAAATTTTTCATATATATATATTTTTTTTTTCGAATGGGCGGGACAAAAAAATGAACCAAACAAAAAAGAGTTCTGCAACATGAACTTTGTACCGCGCACGTCGCTTATATGGTCTCGAGAGGGTGACCTGAATAAATATGAAATGAAAAAAGAAAGGAAAGGATTGGATTACTTTTTTGTTTACTTTGCTTTGATCTGAAATGAATCTTGTCTATTCCCACGGGGTGGGTTCTAACCCCATAGACTTTTTTTCATTTTAAACCAACTAAAAAACTTCATCATATATATTAACATTCTTTGTTAACGAGAGGCGGTACCACATGAATAAACAAAAAAGAAGAGCAACCCTAAATCGATTTCTTTATTTAACTAGGTGTATGATATACTCTCTTACTCGCCCCAACTAACGAAACAATCTGGGGTATCTCTAGACACCAAAAAGAATCATACACAAATTCTAAGCATTAGAAAGATTTAGACTAGAAACGAATCGAATATGTATACCAAATCTATGATAATAGACTAGTATCCATTATTATATTAGCCACATGCCAGGAACCAGATTTGAACTGGTGACACGAGGATTTTCAGTCCTCTGCTCTACCAACTGAGCTATCCCGACTTTTCCCGATGCACCATCCCCATACTATTTCGAAGACTTGTTGGGTATATGTCAGTCAATTAAATAGACTAAGCATAGTATTAAAAAGTCTTACCCAAACCTTGTAATTTTGTAAGTTTAACTAAAAAAATTTATGTTAACTGTGACTGATTCAAATAGGTATTCATAGATGTTGATTTGCATATATATTTATATCTAGATCAAAAGACTTGTGATAAGAGAGAAACTTTTCTCCCACAATCCGATCCATTTGTGAAAGAGTCGAATGGCTGAGAAACATAACTAATGTGGAACCGCTAAAAAGAAAAAAGTTAGAAAAATAGGTAGAGAGTAGATCGAACCTTTTATTGGGGATAGAGGGACTTGAACCCTCACGATTTTTAAAGTCGACGGATTTTCCTCTTACTATAAATTTCATTTTTGCCGGTATTGATATTGACATGTATAATGGGACTCTATCTTTATTCTCGTCCAACCAGTCAGTTCTTTAAAAAATCTACCAGGTTATAGAATAACTGATTTGATCAATGAATATTGAATATTATTACTTCAACTTGGAATCGCAAGAATTCTTCTATTTGTTTTGCATATAACATAAAAAATAAAGATTTGGGTCGCCTCTTTCCTATTTTATTACGTATTTGTACATACGTATATGGGTTCATCCTTTCGGGAATTAAAATAGAAGGATTCCTCGATCAACGCAGTTAACTCTATTCGTTAGAACAGCTTCCATTGAGTCTCTGCACCTATCCCTTTGCTTTCTGAACCCTCTTTTTGTTTTCTGAAAGCAGGATTTGGCTCAGGATTGCCCATTTTTAATTCCAGGGTTTCTCTGAATTTGAAAGTTATCACTTAGTATGTTTCCATACCAAGGCTCAATCCAATCAAGTCCGTAGCGTCTACCAATTTCGCCATATCCCCCTTTTTGTTTTGAGACCGGGATCTCGTTGGGATGCCATCCCTTTTTTTCGTTCATTTATTCTGTAGCCATTTACATTTAAATCTTTAATCTTTAATTTAAATATAATAAAATAATAATAGAATAGAAATCATTTCTATATAAAAAAAGTATCTCTGTCTCCTCCTATTTTTTTTCTCTTTTCTATTTTCTTTGATATATCGTAGTACCTAGGTTTGGATTTAATCCAATACAAAACGATTCTATCATTGATGTATCCGCAATTCAATATGGATGGATATATACCACACATATATGCCTCTTTTACTCTCAGTTTTACCTCGATATTTTGAATACTCAAACGTTCGATTCTTTTTTTGCCTGAATTTCCTGCCTTTACGAATGAAACTAGAGGAATGTCTCATTATATGAAATAATATAATTTTATATCCGGATTTTATCCTTATCTTTTCCTTAGGGCCACCTTTGTCTGTCTAATTAGAATAGAGTTATTATACTCTATACTCTAAGTTATTAGACTCTAAGTTAAGTACGTACTCTAAACTAAAATATATATATCTACTAATCCATTCAAATTTCCATTATACATTAATAATATAATTATTAATTAATAAATATAAATAATTCGATATTATTATATTCGATTAGAATAAAAAAAGAAAATGAGAGTCTATTCATCATATCATTATGAATTAATATGCAATAGCTAAGATTCCTGTAGTTTACTAAAATCCTATGCACAGCACAGTGAAATTTATTTGATGCGGGCCCGCTTAGCTCAGAGGTTAGAGCATCGCATTTGTAATGCGATGGTCATCGGTTCGATTCCGATAGCCGGCTTTTATCTCTTTGCTATTTTTTTTACATTACAGAAAATTTCTGCTTGCAATCAAGAAATATTGAAAATACTTCGTACCCCTTTTTCTAAGGATGGCTGATCTATTATGTATGGTGTAAGAACTCCCAACTATGAATAAAAAATGGATTGGAGCAATTCGATCTCTACCTAACTTAACTTCGGATATATATACAAAAAAGTCTGGGTATTGATACAATTCATCTCATTCTTCTTTGTAATTACAGTACTTTACAGTACTTCAGTGGATTTAGCTTCGTTTATCGTTTAGTTCAGTCTTAATTTAGATTTGTTCTGTAAAAAGAAATTTCAATCAAAAAAAGGAGTCTTTATGTCTCGTTACCGAGGGCCTCGTTTCAAAAAAATACGCCGTCTGGGTGTTTTACCGGGACTAACTAGTAAAAGGCCGACACCCGGAAGTGATCTTAGAAACCAATCGCGCCCCGGGAAAAGATCTCAATATCGTATTCGTCTAGAAGAAAAACAAAAATTGCGTTTTCATTATGGTCTCACAGAGAGACAATTACTTAAATACGTTCATATCGCTGGAAAAGCGAAAGGGTCAACAGGTCAGGTTTTACTACAATTACTTGAAATGCGTTTGGATAATATTCTTTTTCGATTAGGTATGGCTTCGACCATTCCTGGAGCCCGACAATTAGTTAATCATAGGCATATTTTAGTTAATGGTCGTATAGTAGATATACCAAGTTATCGATGCAAACCCCGAGATATTATTACTACAAGGGATGAACAAAAATCCAGAGCTCTGATTCAAAATTTTATGGATTCATCCCCCCACGAGGAATTGCCAAAACATTTGACTCTTCACCCATCCCAATATAAAGGATCAGTCAATCAAATAATTGATAGTAAATGGGTCGGTTTGAAAATCAATGAGTTGCTCGTCGTAGAATATTATTCCCGTCAAACTTGAACCTAACAAAAAAACAAAGATTCATAGAATTTTGTGATGTTTGGTGAAGTAAATCGAACTAAGGTAAAGGCGCCAGATCTGAATTTCCCATTCATGTATTATAAATAGAACGGGTCTAGGGGATATTTTCATGCCTTGGCTACTCTTTTCACTATTTTATGTACCACATAAATGACATACAATAATATCCAATTATATTAATTCTAGCTGTTGGTATTATCTATCTTATTTGATTTGATTTGCTACATGACGGTCAGTAAGATTCCTGAATTAGATTAGGCGAAGGTACGGTACGGAAAGAGAGGGATTCGAACCCTCGGTAAACAAAAGCCTACACAGCAGTTCCAATGCTACGCCTTCAACCACTCGGCCATCTCTCCTACAGAATCTTATGATTATGAACCAGAAACCGAGTGAATAGCGAGTTATTTATAGTATAGTATTGCAGTCTTCATTTTCTTATTTTATTGAAATATAGGTAAATTTATTATCAAAATTAGAAATCGAAAAAAATATAAAATTTTTCATTAAGGAAAAAGTCTATTTTTGTTTTGAATGGCTTTTTACAATAAAAAATAGACTTTTTTTGTCAAGAAGCCCTCTTTTTCTGCTATTTATACCAAGTTAACCCAATGAGTTGGAATGAATCGTCTGATGGATTGATTCCTATTTTATACTATAATCACAGTTAGGCCGTGGTTATATTTATACAATCGACGGTTTCATGGGAATTAAAAAACCCCCTTCTTTCCGTTTTCATATTTTTCAACAACAACTCCCCACCTCGTGGATCTATTACAAAGTCGGGAATCATACCTGAGATTTTGGAATTCTATTTTATCTTTATCATATTCTTTTTATCATATAATGAAATAATGAAATGATTCGATTATTTCATTTTTTTTCCTCTTTGGATCATAATCCAATTAAAACGAACTCTTCGAGTTATCCCAATCTGTAGGAAAAATTCCTTGATTTGTCTACTTAGATTTTATTCTTACACTTAGATGAAATAGTACTAGTTCTGTTCATTGATATACTACTACATTGTGGCTGAAATCCAACCTGATTCAAATATTTCTCCCAATAATTACAATTTCTGTTCCTGTCAAAAATAAAGAATTTGAGTGGGTTGGGTGCCCACATCCTCTTTTTTAGAAGGAGTCTGTTTTTATGTTATTTCGTACTGTACAATTCAATTCCTTTTTGGGGGGATTCTTTTCCCACGAGAGGTAATGCGAAGAATTATCGAATGGATTGTTAACTATGCCTAGATCGCGGATAAATGGAAATTTTATTGATAAGACCTTTTCAATTGTAGCCAATATCTTATTACGAATAATTCCGACAACTTCAGGAGAAAAAGAGGCATTTACCTATTACAGAGATGGTGCGATTTGATTTTTTTCTTTCTTTATCGTTTTCAGTCTTACTAGAAATCCACAGGATTCGGAATAAAAAGAAAGGATATTATTGAAATAAACCTACGCTTGTTGAAGGTGAAGTTTTAAAATAGAACAATCCCTTCTATCGTGTATCCTCGGTTGATGCAGCCTTAGACGCTTCAATTTTAGATTTGAGTCTTAAGCGAAAGGTTACACCTATGGGTTCTGGATTACGGGGCAACCCCACTTTACTAGTAACCATAGGCGGCATAGGGGAAGAAGCACTACATATAGGAATCAACAACACGAAAACTTTGTTATAAATTCTCCCCTTTCCTTATCAGGATCGGGACTACAAAGAATGGTTGGGACAACAAACATCCATCTCGTTCGTACTTTGGATACCCATACAACCATCGAAGACCGTTGAAGTGACTAATTCCTGGAAATAGGGGGCGTTGAGAACAAAAAAATTGTTGGAGTTACCTTTTCTATATAGCACCGACGTGGCGCTTCGTGTTAAGAAAATACCTCTTGCAGGAGGGTTGGCTAGATATTTTTTTGTAAAAACGCTAGCCCCTCTCAGTTTATAATGATAATCCTTCATTTTGACTCCACAAATTATTATCATTATGCACAGAAGGGAGGAGCCGTATGAGGTGAAAATCTCATGTACGGTTCTGGAGCGGGGATTCTTTGAATAGAATGAACGACCGTAACGGATGTCAGCTCAATCCGAAGGAAATTATGCAGAAGCTTTACAAAATTATTATGAAGCTACGCGACTAGAAATTGATCCCTATGATCGAAGTTATATACTCTATAACATAGGCCTTATCCACACAAGCAATGGAGAACATACGAAAGCCTTGGAATATTATTTCCGGGCACTAGAACGAAACCCATTCTTACCACAAGCTTTTAATAATATGGCCGTGATTTGTCATTACGTGCGACTATCTCCACTATAGAAAGAGTAAAAAAGAAAAAATGCTAGTAAATACTAGAAAAAAAGAAAAGGGGCTTTCTACATAAGTATCGTACAAAACCGCGGTTTTTATCAGCTGTAGCAAATAAAGAAACTTCATATAAGGAAATATGAAGAAATTGATATGCCCATAATACTTTATTCTATGGATAAAAAAAAAAAAAAGTAAAATTGTTAAAGGAAGCGCCGTAAAGATCAATTAGAGAGGTTTTGGGCCGATACAAAAAGAACTGCTTATTTATGTCATGATATGAGATAAAAGTTAGGAATCCACTTATGTGATAGAGTAGATCCACTAAGGTATTAAGCAGCGGTGTAGCATCAGATCCCAAAGATAGTAAGTCTTTTCTTACGTAGGAAAGTCTTTTTCAAAGATTCTATATGAATTTCTATATGAAACCGAGATAGTTACCTTTCAGAAAATTATACCGATAGCAGGGGGTGCCCATGTTTGAGTCTTCTGAAGGTGGGAGAAAAGATAAAACTGATTAGTAATAAAAATTCAAGTTTGAAACTCATGTAAATTAATTAATCTGGTTAACCCGAAAAAAAGGGGGATTTTGGAAAAATATTATTCATTTAGGTAGGTTGGATTAATATAATACGGGATACCAAAAAAAATGGATTGCCGAGCCGTATGAGGTAGGAAACTCTCAAGTACGGTTCGAAGGAAAGGAATTTACCCACCTATTCCGACCGAGGAGAACAGGCCATTCGACAGGGAGATTCGGAAATTGCGGAGGCTTGGTCCGATCAAGCTGCTGAGTATTGGAAACAAGCTATAGCGCTTACTCCCGGTAATTATATTGAAGCGCATAATTGGTTGAAGATTACGAGGCGGTTTGAATAATAACA